GGTACTGTAGCTGGTATTCTTGTGATCGGTTTAATAGGTATTTTCTTTTATGGTTCATATTCTGGATTGGGTTCATCTCTGTAGTAATCAGATGAATTGAGTTGTAAATTGTAGCCATGAAAGCGTAAGAACTCAACGGGATTCCCTTCTTTGTATGATTTGAGGGGGTAGGTCCCGTTGAGTTCTTAAGAATTAGAATATTTTTCGTCTAAATGGCAAAACCCCATTCCATTTTTCTGATGATGTTTTTGAAAAATGCAGTTCATTGATCCATCCGCCCGTTGCTCGATAGTCTCTATCGATACTTTCAAAGTAAAGTTAGAAGAAAGAAGAAATCACTCAATTTCCTAGATGACATACTATCCTCAAATAATAATAAAACCTTAGTATTTTTTTGTATCTCATCAAAAATGGAAATTTTTCTAAGTTTATTGAAGAAGTTCTATTTACTCAATAAACCTCGCTCTCTTTTGTTTGCCCACTATTCTACTATTCTCTTTTATATTAATATTAAATAATATAAATATAATATTATGTAATATATATAATATATATATAAAAGTTCTGATATTTTTTTTTTGAAAAATTAAAAACTTAGACTAGTAATCTTTGACGAACAGGATAAAGAATCTTTTTTTTCTTTCGACACAAGAAAGAGATGTGGAAAATTCCTTTTCTTGTGTCGAATACTAGGAAGATGAATAATCGTCCCTATAATTTTGTGTTCCACGCATTTATCCGTTCTATTCCCCGCTTACTTATGTCTAGTATCTAGTCGAATTTTATTCGATTAGAATAGAAAACACTATTAATGTATTTTATGACATTGAAATGTGATAATAGTAACATAATCATACCACCCCAATTTGGATTCAAAAAAAGTAAAAAGTCTTCTTCACAATCTACATACTATGACTAGGAATGCAGTACAAGTAATGAGTATAAAAAAGCAAAAGGCTTTTCATAATATCCATTTTTTATCATAAAGAGTCGTCAAAAATAATTTTGTTCTTTTTACGTTATGAGCTCAATGTCGATAAATCCGCGAGTCTAGAAATTCATTTCTGACAATTGAACCTTCTCGAACTGTTTCTTTTTAAGAACCAAAAAGATTTGTGCCAAAATAACAGATGCCAAGAAGAACAAAAGGCCTTGGACACGTAAGGGATCTTGAAGTACTATTTCTGCATCTCCCTGACCAAATCCGCCCACATTAGGATTACTCGTCAACGGTTGATCCAATTTGATAGATTCGCCTTCTGAAACAAGAAGTTCTGGCCCTGGAGGGATAATATCAACCACTTGCCGTCCATCCGATGCATCCGCTATGGTTATTTCGTAACCCCCTTTTTCTTTTCGTATTATTTTACCTACTATACCTGCTGATGTAGCATTATAAACTGTATTGTTACTTTTGCTCCCGTCGGGATAAATCTGACCCCTTCCCCTGTTTCCGCCTACATATATAGGATATTTTAAGAAGTGAACCTCCTTCGTAGTAGCGGGGTCCGGGGAAAGGATAGGAAAGGTTATTTCACTATATTTCTGACCAGGAACGGGGCCTATCACAAGAATATTTTTTTTATTGGGGCGATAGCTCTGAAAAGACAGATTGCCTATCTTTTCTTTTATCTCGGGGGAAATCCGATCAGCAGGAGCTAATTCAAAACCCTCTGGTAAAATAAGAACAGCCCCTACATTCAAAGCACCCTTTTTACCATTAGCAAGAACTTGTTTTAGTTGCATATCATAAGGGATTCGAACAACTGCTTCAAATACAGTATCTGGAAGTACCGTTTGTGGAACTTCAATATCCACGGGCTTATTAGCTAAATGGCAATTGGCACATACAATACGACCAGTCGCTTCTCGCGGATTTTCATAACCCTGCTGTGCAAAAATGGGATATGCACTTGAAATGGATGGCCGAGTTATGATATATATCATGAGCGATACGGAAATGGATCGAGTAATTTGTTCTTTTATCCAAGAAAAAGTCTTTCTAGTTTGCATGGTCCAACCATTGAGCCCAAAAATGTCTACAATAAATTTGGTAGGTCGCTAACCTAGTTCCCTATCCGCAATTCTGCTATTTACTGGAATAATTTTACTGGAATAAATAATATTAATATATAGAATAAATCTTTGGGATGGGTATAAAAATAAAGAGTAAGTATGATTTTACATGCTTTGCTTCTGTACAACTACAAAGTAAGAAACGTTAGAATTGAATTGGATTAATATAAGTAGATCCTTTTTTAATCATTCATTGAATGATAAATCACTACAAGTGACGGAGAAACACGATTTAAATAACGAAAAATCCAAAATTTAAATAGAGTATCTAGAATGACTGGAAAAGTAGAAACAAGACCAGATATAATTTGATCATTATGAGCAAATCCAAAATCTTTGTAGACAAAGCCAATCATTAGTTCCCAACCATGGGGCGAATGGAATCCGATACATAAATCTGTTAATAAAAGAATCGAAAAAGCCTTTATTGTGTCACTTAAGTTATATAGGAATTCCTGAGCCCAAGAGTTAAGAATAACAAGTTCTTTATTACCCAAAATTGAATAACCACTTAGAATAACGAAACAGATTATATTTGTCAAGAAGTGCAAAATCGTATGGATATGATCCTCATTGTGTATCTTGATTAATTGGAGCGTTTCTTTGTGGATTCCTATACGAAGGTTTTGTAGATGTGTCTCCGAGTATTCCTTGATCATTTCCTCCAAAAGAAAGATTTCCTCCAATTCTATGAATTTTTCGAGAATATTTTTTTCTTGAATATCATTCAAAAAAATTTCAGATTGCCTAGTATTCCACAAATAAGTAACCCAAGATTCCAGACTTTTATTAAATGAGAGAGAAATCCACCAGGGCAAAAATACTATAGATGCAAGATATAAAAGAGGGTTGAATGCTTTCTTTTTTGACATTTTTTCATTTCGTCTATGAATTTTTAATGAACCGACCTCATTAGTTGACTCTACGCCATCCAATATTTCTCTCATGCATGAGTTCTATTACAAAGTATCGAACTTATGAATCTATTCACTGTTTTGTTTTGTGGTTGTTACGTTACGTATACGTCTTCTTTGACTAGAATGAGCGTTATGAAGAAACTTCAGTTAAGTTATGGTATAGAAAAGGGGGATTCTTTAGTTTTTCCTTACTGCTGAGAAAGCATTCACTCTCTCAGCTCATTTCTCAAAATACTTCAATCGGTACACGCAAGAAATAGGCCAATTCGGCAGCTTTTTGTTCGATTTCCCGTGGAGTAACATTCTCATCAGTACGAGTCAAGGGAATGGCCCCCTGGCCTCTGATATCCATATAAAGGACACGGCGAGCATAAATACCCTCTTTAACTTCTATTCTGACGGACTGAATATCCTTTATAAGGAATCGGAGGAAGATGCGACGATTTTTTCCAGGGAATCCCCAACGAAAAATACACACCATTCCTTCTTTTCTATCGAATCGATCATAACCACCCCCTACATTCCACGAAATTGTGCACCACAAATAGGAGCTAATAAAGAGACCCGCGATCCCATAGAAAGACATCACAATCCCTTGTGGAAAAAAAAGGATTTGCTGAGACGGAAATAAAGATATCAAGTTTCTCCCAAGATAACTGGAAGTTCCAACCAATAAGAATCCTAATGAACCTAAAAAAAGGATAACGGCCCAGCAGAAATTACTTGTTTTTCGCGACCCCGTTATAGGTTGTATCCATATATGTTCTGATCGACAACTCATACTTGATCTGGTTTCGTTTTATTGTAATTGAGAGAATACCCTAGACTTTAGTCTTTTTGTTTCCGAAGTAACTCTCATCAACTAGTACTAGTTTGATGTGAACCTTTAAGAGTAATTTATCAAATTGGTTAGATCTAAAAAAAAAAAAATACCCTTCGTATGATCCCATCAATATACATATAGATGTACCGATTTTACAGTTCAGCCATCCGGCGATCCTGAGATTTTTTCAAATAGATAGAATTCCTTTACCCCCATATCATCTTTCTACAGGCCAAAGAGCCCCTTTTCGACGGAAGCGCCGCATGTTATACCCTCTTTTCTTACACTAAATAGGTATCTGCGTTATGATACAAGTCTTAGTTAAAAAAAAAATGGATCAGAGTTGGGCCCATCAGATCTAAACAGTCTTATTTTTTTGAACATGAAGAAATAAAGAAGCCATTGCCATTGCCGGAAATACTAAGCCTACTAAAGGCACCAAAACAGAGGGAAAGTCGAAAGTTGTCATATAAAGGATACCTCAATTTACTATTTGTACCTGTTATTATTTATATTAATATAATATTATAAAGATAAAGATTAGTATAAATCTAAGTATATATCTAAGTGAGTATAGAAGGTACAAAAGCATATATCATATCTATAGTTTCTATAATTCTAAATTCTATATTTGGATTATATATACATACGTAAGACGTAGAACAAAAATTTTTTATTTTCCTAGAATTTAACAAAATAAGAATTCACTATTTTTCTTGTTGATAGAGGCCTCTTAACTGAATTAGTAATCAAGAATATAGATAAAAAGGAGTTATCCACAACTTTTGATTTCTTTTTACAATTTAGATCTTATGTCAACAAAGAAACCCCATTCATATTCGTTTTACTTGGATTCTGATAAACTAACTACTTGTTTGCTACAAATAAAAAAGGAACTTAATGCTCTATTGAATTTTGATTCAAAGGAAAGAAAGCGTGGAGCTGAAATAACTCACTCAGAACGCTTTTTAAAGGATTACGTGGTACGATTAGATCGAATAAGCCCTTCTGGAATAAATATTCAGCCGCCTGTGAACCTTCGGGTACTGTTTTATTCAATGTTTGTTCAATTACTCTTTTACCCGCAAATGCAATATAGGCATTGGGTTCGGCAATAATGATATCTCCCAACATACCAAAACTCGCAGTTACCCCCCCTGTAGTAGGAGATGTAAGAATTGGTA